AGAGGGTTTTCCTGTACGTTCATCAGAAAATATTTCTAGATCCCAATAGACCCAATGCCAGATAGCTGCCAAAAAGCATAAGCCAGAAAACACAATATGCGCCCCAGCTACACCTTCGTAACTCCAAATCCCCGGATTCGTTACAGTTCCTCCTGTGATACTCCAACCCCCCCATGAATTGGTTATTCCTAAACGAGTCATGAAGGGTATAACGAACATACCCTGTCTCCACATTGGATCAAGAATAGGGTCAGAAGGATCAAAAACTGCTAATTCATACAGAGCCATCGAGCCCGCCCAACCAGCAACCAGAGCTGTATGCATTATATGAACGGAAAGCAACCGGCCGGGATCATTCAATACAACGGTATGAACACGATACCAAGGCAAACCCATGGAAAATACCCCTTTATCGAAGAAAAATAGACACTACGTAACTTTATTGCATTGGAAAAAATTATACTATGATTATCCTATAGACTTCCCCTGTTCAGGGGATTTTTTCCTAACAAGGGTTAGGTTAATATTGATTCTATATTCTATTCGTAATAATGGAAGAATTCTGTTCGTAAGAACAAAGAGAAACAGATTTATTCTATATTCGATAAGTACCAATATGCAATGGTGGATTGATACCATTTTCTATGAGAAAATTTGTCCATCCTTCATTTATCATTAGAAGGATCTATTCGTAAAAAATTTCCTTTATTTATTTTGTCTTTCTTTCTAAATTTTTCTAATCTATGGATAAAATAAATATGATAAAGCCAATATTATAAAGACAAGAAAAATAAAGACAATAAAACCATATTGTTACGTTTCCACATCAAAGTGAAATATAGTATTTAGTTCTTTTTTCTTTCAATCCATGCCTATTGGTGTTCCAAAAGTACCTTTCCGAAGTCCTGGAGAGGAAGATGCATCTTGGGTTGACGTATAGTGCGACTTGTCAGATATCTTGGGTCATATGGGATTTCCCCATTCTCTCCCCCGACCGAGATATCCTCTGTTTCGCCCAAGAAAGAGAAATTGAATTATCGAAAAATTGGAGCGTGAAATGCAATTAAATGCATTATTTGGGGGAATTCATAGAATTATATCAATTAGAATAATTTATGGTTGGCTTTGGCTGGACGAAAAAAATGAAGTATCCAGGCTCCGTTTAAAAAAAAAACCCAATTGGTAATATATCTATGATTACTATGTGTATCATAAATGATTATTTGTAAAGTCATAACAAAAAGAAATGGTGATGGGAAGATTTGTCCTATATGTGCAAATCAAAATCGGGCGAATCTTTACCCGGAGTAGAGCATAAACCTAAAAAGATGAAAGAGACCCATTCAGGAACAAGAAAATACCATCGTAATTGGGATTGAATTTCGATGAAAGAATACATCAATGAGAAGTTAATTCGATAAGTTTATTTACCCTTTTTTTATATTATCAAAGAAGAAATCAAAATTCATCTTTATTGAAAAATCGAAGAAAAAGCCCTTTCATTAAAAAATTAGAAAAACCCGAAAAAGAAAGAGGACTGGAATCTATACATTGATTCTTTTCTTCGCAATTTTTTTGAACCGTATGCATCAAAAGGTGCATGTACGGTTCCTAAGGAATACAATTTTACCCTACTCAACCGACTTTATCGAGAAAGATTACTTTTTTTAGGCCAAGAGGTTGATAGCGAGATCTCGAATCAACTTATTGGTCTTATGGTATATCTCAGTATCGAGGATGAGACTAAAGATCTGTATTTGTTTATAAACTCCCCTGGTGGATGGATAATACCCGGAATAGCCATTTATGATACTATGCAATTTGTACGACCAGAGGTCCATACAATATGCATGGGATTGGCCGCGTCAATGGGATCTTTTATTCTGGTTGGAGGAGAAATTACCAAACGTCTAGCATTCCCTCACGCTTGGCGCCAATGAAGTTTTTTTATTTGAGAGAAAAAAGAAAACTATGCCTTCGCCATATGAATATTAAGTAATAATAGCATGGCACTTCGAATTCGATATGAAAAATTTTGTATTTTTTTTCAAAAGATTTGATTATGTATCGAGAGAGTAGTATGAGATAAAAGATATTTCCGACTTTCTCTTATCTATCGGAAGTCCAATTCAGCGTCACAAACTTGTTTGTTTTTACACTAACGGGCTCTTAACAATATTTAAGTTATAAAAAAAAGAGTGCGAAAAAACCAAATTTTTTTGATTGGCTCAAAAAGAAACTTTGGGATTGCTGAATCAAAGACAAAAAAAATCCATTTTAAAATAGAAAGCAACGGAGCCATCATAGTATTTTTGAACTCCTCCGAAAAAAAAAAGAAGGGTGGCATTTTGATCATTTACCCATCTGGGGCTAATAGATTCTATTTTTTATCTTTCTTGAATGGAAAAGTTAGGGGTCAATTTGATTATAGAGCCGTATGCAATGCATAAAAGATAATGCCCGTACGGTTGTTCAATTCTATCCTTTTTCCTATTATTCTTTATCTTTCTTTTCTGTTTCTTTCATCACACCAGATAGAGAAACCTTCTATTATCAGGGTAATGATGCATCAACCTGCTAGTTCTTTTTATGAGGCACAAACGGGAGAATTTATCCTGGAAGCGGAAGAACTGCTGAAACTACGCGAAACCATCACAAGGGTTTATGTACAAAGGACGCGTAAACCTTTATGGGTTGTATCTGAAGACATGGAAAGAGACGTTTTTATGTCAGCAACAGAAGCCCAAACTTATGGAATTGTTGATCTTGTAGCAGTTGAATGAAAAAGTGGATTTTGTGCAAATCTGTGATTTGATATTTTATCTCCGAGTTTACTATATAAATAAATAAAAAATCCGGTTAGGATCAATCTAAACCAGCCCATTATATATATGACTCAACATGCCAACTATTAAACAACTTATTAGAAATACAAGACAGCCCATTCGAAATGTCACGAAATCCCCCGCTCTTCGGGGATGTCCTCAGCGTCGAGGAACATGTACTAGGGTGTATGTGCGACTCGTTTAGATCATGAGCTGACAGGAAAAAGCAAGAAAACTGCTTCCAGTATGACTGATCAGTACTAATGAATAGGATAGAATGGAAGAAGGAACTCCATTCACTATCTAAAAATAAGCAAATCTATCCTTCTATTGTGTATAAAGTTTATGGTTTCCGTTGGTGCAAATTCAATCACCTGAATTTAAGATGAGAAACAATTCTCCATTGGTAGCAACTGATTATCCATTAAGCGGAAAAATCTTATTAAAATGAAAAAAAAAAAAGAAGTTCTCGCTCAGTCAAGAACGGACTACGAGGGTCAGCTACCCAGCTAACTTTCCTAATTAAATACCGTTACTGTATAGGCGGGTCTCATTGTGAAAGACCTGTTACTGGATAATTCATAGGTAGAGCCAAAGAGTGTGGTGTGAACTATACAAGTTACCAATAACATTGATGAAATATTAAATGAAGTAAGGGCTCCGGTGTATAGAGAAGACCTCACCGTTTAAGAAGTAACCATAGAAACGAGGAAACCCACAATTTCTTTCATATTTCCCAGTAAAATACCCCAAAAAAGAAAAAATCGTGGTCGGGAAGGTTATAGTAGCCAAAGCCATTGGAATTTGTATTTTATACATTGGAAAAATCCGTTTGGTTATTAGTTATTAATAGGCCAGGACGGGAAAAATAATAACTGAAAGAAAAAAATCAATTAGTTATTTGTCAAAATTTTATTTATTCAATGACTAGAGTTAAACGCGGATATATAGCCCGGAAACGTAGAACAAAAATTCGTTTATTTGCATCAAGTTTTCGAGGATCTCACTCAAGACTTACTCGAACTATTACTCAACAGAAAATAAGAGCTTTGGTTTCGGCTCATCGGGATAGAGATAAGCAAAAGAGAAATTTTCGTCGTTTGTGGATCACTCGAATAAACGCAGTAATTCGAGAAAAGGGAGTATCTTATAGTTATAGTAAATTAATACATGATCTATATAAGAGGCAGTTGCTTCTTAATCGTAAAATACTGGCCCAAATAGCTATATCAAATAGGAATTGTCTTTATATGATTTCCAACGAAATCAGAGAAAAAGTAGATTGGAAAGAATACACCGAAATAATTTAAATGGGGTTCCCCGGAGAATGAACTCCGGGAGGGTGGAGTTGAAGTCAAAATTACTATGAGAAATGCGCTAAAGTAGTCAAAATGAATGAACACGTTCAATAAAAAAATCTTTTTTTTTCCGATTCGTTTTTTTTTTACGACACAATAATCTGGATTCTAAGATTTGTCAAATAAAACACCAATCCATGTTTGAGTTCAAATTGGAATTCTGATTGAAGTGAACAAAAAATAAGCCTATTTATTTCTGGTTCTAAGACCAGTAGTTCTAGTGGTCGACTCGATTCTTTCAAATTGTTTCTCATTATTGAGAAAAGGTAACAAAGATAAAATACGAGCTTGTTTTATAGCAATAGTAATTAATCGTTGTTGTTTCAAGGTCAATCTATTTACTCGTCTAGATAATATTTTTCCCTGTTCACTAATAAATCGACTAATTAAACTCATGTTTCTATAATCAATTCGATCCCCCGATTGAATCGGGGGCAAACGCCTACGAAAAGATCGCTTGGATTTAAGAAAAGGTCGCTTGGATTTATCCATGGTTTGTTTGTTTAGTTTATTTCTTATTCCGAAATATTTCTTAATTGTAATTTTAACTCCAAATAGGATTCTTTTTATTTAAATGCAATATCTTCTATTTATATTTCAATGTGTTCTATATAATGTCATTTTTCTCCTTTCAAGGATAAGACATACTCGGTTCAATCTATTTCTTTATTTCCCCATGAATCATATGTTTGTAACAATAGGGACAGAATTTTCTCAATTCTAATCGATTGGGCGTATTGTGCCGGTTCTTTTGAGTAATATATCTGGAAATACCCGTTGATACCTTCTTAACACCGTTTTGTATACAACTGGTACATTCCAAAATTACCGTTACCCGCGCATCTTTTCTCTTGGCCATGAACCTCCTTTGGATTTTTGATTTACTCAACTCTTCTATTTTGATTCGAAATGAAGAAAAAGAAAGGAAGGAAAAAATAAAAGTTATTAACTTGAAATCCAACTCTAAAAGATCAAAATCAATTAAATCAAAGCAAAGCCATAAAAGCCATAGTAAATAATAAGCAAGAGTAAATAATAAGCAAGACAATGAGAATGAGTTCGAAATTCTATTTAACTCCGAAGGGCAGTTAAAGATCTTGTATTCTTGCCCTAGACCCCGATTTTCCTACTCTACCCCCACGTCTCTATTTTTAATTCGAATTTGAACCTGAGTCTCGCAGACGTTGAATCCATTTTTATTCTTTCTCTTTCGTCCCTTATTCTAAATTCTAAAAATTAGAAAAAAAAAAGGGAAAAAAGAGAAAAGAGGGAGGGGGGATTAGTCACAGATATTTGATTCTATTTCTAATCTTCTTCATTCCTTCCGGTGTCAATAGCTAGAATGAAAAAAAGGGGAATGTCAACGCATCGGGGAAAAAACGATTAATCTCTATCAATATACCTGCTAAAGCCCCGAACCATAACGTACTTAGTACTGGGGCCACGGAGAGATATGTTTTTAGATCTCGCATTGAAAAACCTCCTTTTTTATTGTAATACATAAAGATAATGCATATATGATTAGATGCATATGTAGTTAAGGGCCGTTAGAGTTGTACACGGAATCCCTAATTCCAATTGAAATTTACAACGATCCATAAGATTTCCTTTTCTTATTATTATATGTAAAAATATGTTAAATGAGGCCAAAAAAGACGAAATGGACAGAAAAGCTGTGTGTCTCAATGCAGGAAATAGGGATGTGGAAAACAAGAAAGGAATTCTCTACAATTATACTGTAGAACAATTTGAAGGGATGTGGCGCAGCTTGGTAGCGCGTTTGTTTTGGGTACAAAATGTCACGGGTTCAAATCCTGTCATCCCTACCTATTACTGCCCCGTTGAGCAGTAACGAGGAATCAGCTGAGATCGATTCAAATTGCGTTGCGCGGAAGTTCATTTTTATGAAACTATAGAATATATAGATATAAAATGAAAATGGATTAGTTTAAAAAAAATCTTTTCTTTACATCCTTTTCTATTCTGATAAGAAAGCGCTCTTAGTTCAGTTCGGTAGAACGTGGGTCTCCAAAACCCGATGTCGTAGGTTCAAATCCTACAGAGCGTGATTTTTTCTTCATGAATTCAATTAGACTGAAATGGATTCAGTCGCTTGCACAACAATTAGAATTTGACCTCCTGTGGATTAAAGAAAGGAGGAGGCCAATCAAAAAAAGAAATGTGAATTAATCAAAGGTCCAACTGATCGCCACGCCTGTATTGTAAATATGCAGTTACGAATAATCCAGCCAAAGTAATAGGAATTAGACCTAACACGATTCCAAATAGAAAAACTTCAATCATTTCAATTTTTTGAAAAGGAGAAAAAAAGCGGTAATATCTATACCTAAATATTAATCCGAATTGATGTGAATCTCAATGACCAAGAATTGACAATTGACATGGTAAATAACTCTAGAATACACAGAATCTCACAGAAGCATTTCCTTTCTGAATTGTTTCTTTCAAATAGAAATTTTAAATAAGTCGTATCTTGCTCAGACCAATAAATAAAGCTGAAGTTATAGTTAAAGCCACTAGTAGAAAACCGAAATAACTGGTTATAGTAAGCATGAAAGGGCTAAATGAAATATGGTATTTTTATACATATGTTTCTAAAGTATTTACCTAAGTTTCCATTTTTCTAACATAGGAAGATATACAAAAATACCAATTGAAATAATAAGTCCAATTGAAAGTTTTGGATTCATCTATCATTATAGACGGCACGAAAAAAGAGAAAGTAACAGGCATATAAAATGAAACCGATTCATCATTTCTAAGATCTAGCCATCTCGCGATTCCTATCAACCAAGTCGTCGAGAATAAACGAACTGGATCGTGTAACTTCATTTAAAAACGAAACTCTTTTTGAATTATTATTTTGAATTCCATTTTTATGGAATACTATGTTTCCTCGTTCGATATTTTAAAATAAAGCCTCTTCCTTGTAGCTAGATCCAAATTTGGATTGAGATCCAATCCAACAATTCATTACAACTATTGATTCCAATTATTTTATTCTTTTTTCACTTTCTTTCATCGAATCATATTTGTTACTGGACAATTAACAAATTCCTTAAAATAAAAAGGGGGGATTCTAACAAAAACTGCCTCTACAACCATGAAAAAGAAATTTATAGATCTCCCATCCACTTAAAATTGAATTGTGGAAATATGATAATCTCTTTCATTGTAAGAATTTTATATTAAATACAGCATCATTTTACATCAACAGATAAAGGAAAGGAAAAAGAAATTATTTAGCACTTCCTTTCGATACTGATTCAATTTGCGTTGCTGTGTCAGAAGAAGCA